CACTGCTGGACTGAAAGCCAGAGGTACATTACTAGGAAGAAGAAACTGACCACTGAAGGTTTTTTTTCCTCCGTTCAAGGAAGTTGACATTCTTTCCATCAGTTTTGCTTCCTGGTGTTGATGCAGTCAAAGGGTCCGAAGGAGATGGCCAGCATCACCACAAATGTCGCGTGGGGCATCGATTTTGAATGCCATCTTCCTTACTCTACAATCATTTGAATCTCTGAGTGTTCCGTTCAGCTCAGCAAGCTCTCTTAGCTGGGCACGCTTGAGTTCATATTCATTTCTTCTTCCACCGGAACCAATAGCTTTTCCACCATTCCCACAGCAGCATCCAGAGACTGATGGTTATCTGCCTCTACTAGGACATGCAAGTCCTCATGATCTGAGGGATCAGGTCTGAACCGCCAAGTTAAGATCAGTAACTGGGGCTTCCAGCGTGGAATTTCACTCGTCTGATTATTCCGTGTTTAGGAGTGGGAGTCTTTTCTAAATAGTGATGCTCCTCCTTCAAAGAGGGACGGGTGGTTATCGAGGTTTGCAAAGTACAAAAAAAGCATGTTGGATGCACCCCGTTAACCAAAAGGCGAATAGTTAGCCGAGGGTTGAATACTCGCTTCCTTAGCCATTTATTTCGGTCAACCAGTGCTAAAAGCATTCGACTCATCATTCTTTAAAAGGAATGGCTTCTACCGCCTCCTTCTTTCTTGGAAAAGAAAATAGCAATCCCGGATGAAAGAAACTGTCTTTTTGGATTACCCCACGTGAATAGGATGTCCTGCCCTTCCCTTAGAACTAGAAAGGAATGAAATATCTGTACCTTACGATATGCCGCACTCTCACACCCCAGGGAAATCCATCGATTAGCGTGAAACCTCCAGGGATAAGAAACATACCACCTACCCTCGGGTGACTTCACTACCTGGATCCTCATCTCTTGAACTCGTTCTGGCAGCTAGTTGAATGGCACCGGCATCTCATCTAGTGACGATCGATTCCCTAAGAGCTTCTTCTCTAGCAGGCGATTTGGCCCATTTTCTCTTTCCGGTTGTGTTTAACCGTCTTTCAAGAGGTATAACACAAAGAAAGGCATGAAAATAGCAAGTCATCTCTTGCTTCTTCCTGTGCTTCGGTTTAGTTTACTCTTTCTCTCTGCTTTTCATAGCGTAGTCCAGTACCCGGAAGGGAAGAAGTCAACTTTCCATCCTCTTCATTCCCAGATGATTAGGCAAACAAGAAGAAAATGTCATTATCAAATCAAATCTCTCTCCCCTGGCCGAAGATCGTACTATTTCATAAAAGCAAGGGGATTCACTAAGCGTAAGTCCTTAACCCAAGCGACAAAGACTTCTTGCCACCCTCTCTACCTGCTTTCTCTCGAGAGCATGGAGCTTGCTGAGGTAGTTTATCCACCCGAGCGCCTGAGCTTGCGGTCTGAGTTTCCTCATCTCCCATCTTAAACGCAAGGAAAGCGGAAAAAAGCAAGTACAAACCATCTGGGATTCCCTTGGTTGGTCTATCGTATAAAAAATCACGGCTGCATTTAGGCGCTGTTGCAATCAAGCTTTTTCATTTCACTTTCGCTATCGCGCCTCGCAAACAAGAATTGATTTAGGAGAACAGAAAAGAGTCCCCAAAAAGCTTCCTTACCTACCGCCCACGCCTGAGGCAATGAAATTGTTCTGGTCACATACTCGTTTTCACACATAGGCAGGAAAACGGCTATATGATAAGAAAGTCAACCCTCTAAGCTAACGAATTGGAACAAAGATCTTGGATTTCAAACTGAGAGAGTAGGTTAGTGTTCAGTAGAATGGGTCCGATCTTAAACGATTTCAGATGACAGAGGAAGAGGAAGGCACAATGGACCTCTTGACTAATGTAATGGGAAGCGAAGGGAGCGTATAGTCTTTTTTATTATAGAGAAAAGGCATATCTTGAAGACTTGGGATTGCTGCTATACGTACTAAAGTTGGCATTTTTCTATTTTATACTCTAAGATGGTATCTCCCCTGGAGAGGTATCGTATGATAGTTGTGGTACATAAGGTCCCTAGCAGAGTCCTGTAGTAGAGGGATGACCCGGGGGAGGGACACTAGTCCCCTCAAGGCATAGAGGTTTGTTAGACAAGACAGACACTTCTATGCTGCAACCTGGACGGCACCTGAAATCAAATTCAAAGGCCAATTTCTTCTTTTTTTCTATCGCTCCTCTCCCGCTGGTCGAGTCAGAGTATACCTCTCCTTCCCCTCCACCCTTGCTTTCTTTCTCTTCTCAAAGTTCTCTTCTATGAGTTCCTGGCCGAGATGTGAGATGAGCAGGGATGGAAAGAATGAACATCGTAAAAGCGAGCAGATAGCTTTGTTTGGTCCGAACTGAACTGGTAAAGTGTAAATGTGAATAGGCCGTCATTGACCTTTGACCCTTTTTTGATGCTGACTTTGTAGCTTCAAATGGAGGTCGATATGCTTCTGCAGATCCTTTTAGTTCCTATTCCTGCTTGTGTGCTTTCCCGATGGCGATTGGTAAGACGAGTTGCGCTTGCTAATACATACCTGCTTGCTTACTGGCTGGTTGCTCTTTTTCCTATTATGCCTTCGGTTGCTTTCATGTTCCTATTCATACTAACCAAAAGTAGAGCGAGGTACGCAGTGACGAGTGACCATAGTTGGTCTCCGGAGGAGTAGTTGCCTAGTAGCCAGCTGACTGACGAGTACCAGCAGCCGAAGGGGCTGACGCTTGATTATGCCGATTTCTATTCCTAACAAGAGAAGGCTCCGCACCCCCTGACTTCATAGGGCTGCCTGCTCCTTTGACACCCGCTCCTATTCCGGGATTGCGATGCCGGTTGCTTGCTATTCTTATGTTTGTTGCCTATTCATATTTTGTCTATATTATTCCGGTGCCTGTAGTGATTGCTAATACCAGCTGGCTTGCTTGCGATTGAAGTGGCTTGTGTTGTGCCTGTTGGCGCTTGCTGTTTCCTTTGCGTTCTATCTATTATAACTATTCCGATTACTGGCTTTCCTGCTCTTGATCCTACTCCCGCTCCTACTACCGGCAAGAGACGAGCTCCAACTCCCGATTGCCGTTACGGTTTCGCTTTATTATGCCAGTTGCGGGTTCCTTTCTTTTCTTGTTCCTATGGCTTGTGTTCCTGTTGCCGGTTCATACAACCTATTTATTATGTATGCCGGTTGCGGTTTCGGGTTCCCTCTCCCCTATAGCTTTTGTTTGAGATGAGCTTCCGGCTTTGAGCAGAGCCGAGAGCAGATACAGGATCAGAGAAAGACCTCCTTGCTTTCCGAATAGCCGGCTTTGGCGATTGCACTTTTCCATCCCTTACAACATAGGGCTTTCGGAAAGAGTAGTTGAAGAAGCCGAGACGAGAGAGAGAAAGAAGTCCCGCTTCGCTTTAAAGGATAGGGGGGAAGATCAAAACTCTCTTTAGCGGTTCGTAGGTGCCTTATTTGATCTAGTAAGGGGAGCGTCAGTAGCATTCCCAAGCACTACCCTCAGTTGCAGCCCCAGGTCCATATAAAGCAGTCAATCTACCAGCAGCAGAGGCTGCAGATACATGTCCACCTGTTTATCTACTACCATAAGCGGGAGCAGTTGCAGGTATCGAGTGTTGTGAGGGCGCGCGTTAAGGGCAGTTTCTGTTATAGCACTATGAATCGGTGCCGTTAGTATAAGCTAAAACAGAGGGACTTTTTCATCCATTCCGTATTCCGTACGCTAGGAAGCCGATCCGAACTTTCATCATAGCCTTTTTTGCTTGAACCGAAGAGAGCGATGCGAACAGTTCAGGAGGTCGCAGAGCTTAACGCCCTTAGTTCAGTGCCGGGTTTCATAAGTACTCTCGGTCAATCATTTCATTCTCCAGACGAGATGGGGTGTAGGCACGGGAGCAGTTGGGAGATTTCTTTTTTCAATCCTTAGAAAAAGGAGCTTGGTCAGCCCCCTACGTACCCTCTCGTTATTCCCATGATTCCCCGTTGCACCTATTCTCCGCAACCGTCGGTTCAGATCTATCTCGGGTACGGTCACTGCACTCCAATCATTCTATCTCCAATCTCTGCCTCGGTTGGTGCACCTATGGTTCTTAAGGTTGTTGATGCCAAGAAAGATAAATAAAAAGAAGATTCTTTCTCCTCTAGTTGCGAAGGGTACTGCTTACTACAGATTCGAGTGAAATGGCTGGTGGTAATGATGCGTGGTAAGGTCGCTGCTAACGAATGGTGGGTGCGTGGAGAATGCTATGGATTCGAGCCCCTCTCGGGACTTTTCCTCTTCCCATTCCTCTTTCATTTGTTCCGCTGACTACATTGATTGGATACCGCTGGGCCTGCCTACGCACCAAGTATACCGATTATCCCATAAAGCCATTGAATTGCCCTTGGTTGTCCTACCCCTTTGTTATATCTTATTCCCACCTTGTTCTATTGCTCTTTCTCGATGGTGGGCGCTAGACCTCATTCTCTTTGATACGCTTATTCAATTGATAGTGGCCCCTCCTTACGTGACTTTAAAGGGTCCCTTACCTCAGTGAGAAATCACCTTGCCTTCCCTTACCCATGGTTTTTAAAAAGACTGCTTCATCCTATCTTCATGTCCGATAATCTCTGCTGTTGAAGCTCTTGAGAATCGCCTCTTTCCAGATCAGCATCAGCTAACTCTCCAGGCTAAGCCAATAAAATAAGATCGAATAAGATCTCAGAGAATGAGGTAATGTGCCAGCCCTTATCCCTAGAAGTTCTTTTACAGCACAGCCTTTATTCCATTCCTCCCACCACACCGGTAAGGCCAAGAGCTTCTGATTGAACAGCGGTTAGGGCTAAAAGAGCGCTTACTCTTCAGCTTACTGATTCTGATTCAATCAGAGCGGATAAGGCTAGAACAGCTTAAATTCCTCCAAGCAGTCAAGGAGGCATCGTAAATTAACCTGGTTCCTTCTTCTTGATTAACTTCCTGAACTACCAGGAGCAGTTACGGAGACA